AATGATGAGCCTGACTAAAGGACTATCGTGATAGGATAAAATATGTAGTTAAACTACCTTCATTATATCTAATAGAATTAAACTATTACTCAAAGCATCAAAAGCTACCGTGCACCATACACCAAGATATATAAATAAACCTCAACATAGAAAAGTAAGCTAATAAAAGCTAATGGGTTCATACCCCATAAATAGAGTAAACACTCTCTTCTCTAATGCCCAGTAACTCTACTAAAATCCTATTACTAATTACTTTAGTAAGAGGTATATTAGTGTCAGTGTCCTCAAATTCATGACTTGGTGCATGAATAGGACTAGAAATTAATCTAATATCATTCATTCCTCTAATATCCAACGTCAAAAATATGTACAATACAGAAGCCTCACTAAAATATTTCATTGTACAAGTACTAGCCTCAGCTACCTTGCTATTTATAGTAGTAATAAAAACCTTAACAGAGGATCTATTTTCACTTGAAAGAAACTCATATACGCCAATAATCATTTGCACCCCCCTCCTACTCAAAAGCGGAGCAGCACCACTCCACTGATGATTTCCAGGAGTAATGGAAGGTTTAAGATGAGAAAATTGCGCATTACTAATAACAATCCAGAAAATCGCCCCACTAATACTAATATCTTACCTTATCGAAATAAGTATATTCACACTAAGAATTATTATAATATCCACCATTGTAGGAGCTATTGGAGGTTTAAATCAAACGTCCATACGGAAAATCTTAACTTACTCGTCAATTAACCACACCGGATGAATACTAATTGCATTAGCCACAAGAGAAAACCTATGACTAGTATATTTCCTAATCTATGTAATACTGGCCCTGACAGTAGTGTCAGCCATCAAACTGTCGGGGGTATCATTTATTAACCAAACCATAATAACAAACAAAGAAAGCACATTAATCAAGTTCATAATATTCACCTCACTATTATCTCTAGGAGGTTTACCACCATTTCTTGGGTTCATACCAAAATGAATCGTAATCCAAGTAATAATTATCAACAACATAACTTCATTAGCGGTAATCATAGTTGTAACATCACTAATCACCCTATATTACTACCTAAAAATCTCTTATTCAAGATTCATAATCCTCAACACTGAGCCAAAATGAAATACAAAATCACAAAAAAACAGAACGGCAAAAAATATCAGAGCAATAACCCTATCATCCATTTCACTAACGGGAATATTAGCATGCACAATCATCACCAACATCAATTAGGCCACATTAAGGCCTTAAGTTAAATAAACTAATAACCTTCAAAGCTATAAATAAAGGGCGTCCTTTAGGCCTTGATAAGCCCTTTAACTTACCCCTACAGAATTGCATTCTATAATCACAAAATGAATACAAGACCCAATAATAGTGGAAGAGCAACGTAACTACTCCTAAATAGATTTACAGCCTATCGCCTACTTATTAATCTCAGCCATCCCACTAATTTTCACCCGATGGTTCTTCTCAACTAACCACAAAGACATTGGAACATTATATTTCGTATTCGGAGCTTGATCAGGAATGGTTGGTACATCCCTAAGAATACTTATTCGAACAGAACTAGGACAACCTGGATCCCTAATTGGAGATGATCAAATCTACAACGTCATCGTAACAGCACATGCTTTCGTCATAATTTTCTTCATAGTTATACCAATCATGATTGGTGGATTTGGAAATTGACTCGTACCGTTAATACTAGGAGCACCAGATATAGCATTCCCACGAATAAATAACATGAGATTCTGATTACTCCCGCCATCCCTAACCCTACTACTAGCAAGTAGCACTGTGGAAAGAGGTGTAGGAACTGGATGAACAGTATACCCCCCTCTAGCTAGAGGGATCGCCCATGCCGGAGCATCAGTAGATCTAGCCATTTTCTCACTACATTTAGCAGGAGTATCATCAATCCTAGGAGCCGTAAATTTCATTACAACAACAATCAATATAAAACCAAAAAGCATGAAACCTGAACGAATCCCACTATTTGTTTGATCAATCGCCATTACTGCCTTGTTACTCCTGTTGTCATTACCAGTCCTAGCAGGAGCAATTACAATATTATTGACAGATCGAAACCTGAACACATCATTCTTCGACCCTGCTGGTGGAGGAGACCCAATTCTCTATCAACACTTATTCTGATTCTTCGGACACCCTGAAGTATACATTCTCATTCTACCAGGATTTGGTATAATCTCACATATCATTTGCCACGAAAGAGGTAAAAAGGAAGCATTCGGAAACTTAGGAATAATCTTCGCCATATTAGCAATCGGATTACTAGGATTTGTAGTATGAGCACACCACATATTCACAGTAGGAATGGACGTTGACACACGAGCATACTTTACATCAGCAACAATAATCATCGCTGTACCAACAGGAATTAAAATTTTCAGATGACTTGCTACCATGTACGGAACACGAATAACATATAGAGCAGCATGCTTGTGGGCACTAGGATTTGTATTCCTATTCACAATAGGAGGCCTTACCGGTGTAGTATTAGCAAACTCGTCAATTGATATTGTACTCCACGACACTTACTATGTAGTAGCACATTTCCATTATGTTCTATCAATAGGAGCAGTATTTGCAATCATAGGAGGATTTGTGCAATGATTCCCACTATTTACAGGACTCACTATAAACCCGAAATGACTAAAGGCACAATTCGCTGTTATATTCGTAGGTGTTAATTTAACATTCTTCCCTCAACACTTCCTAGGACTAGCTGGCATACCACGACGATACTCAGATTATCCAGATGCTTACACCACATGAAACATCATCTCATCAATAGGATCAACAATTTCATTCGTAAGAGTAATAATATTCCTATTCATTATATGAGAAAGAATTACATCAAACCGATTAATTCTATTCCCTACTCACACAAGAAATTCAGTAGAATGACTACAAAATTTTCCACCAGCAGAACATAGATACTCAGAATTACCAACAATCTCACTAACTAACAACTAATCTCTAACGTGGCAGATAAGTGCGGTGGATTTAAGCTCCACGAATAAAGTTTAAACTTTCATTAGAAATAAATGACAACATGATTAAACTTAACCCTGCAAGACAGAGCCTCCCCTATTATAGAACAACTAATTTACTTCCACGACCATGCCCTAATAATTATGCTAATGATCATCACAACAGTATTCTATACAATAATCAGAATTATCCAAAATAAACAAACTAGACGTTTCATCCTAGAAGGACAAATAATTGAAACCGTCTGAACAATCGCACCAGCAATTATCCTAGTCTTCATCGCAATACCATCACTACGACTACTATATCTAATAGATGAAATTCACAACCCAGTACTAACACTCAAAACTGTAGGACATCAATGATACTGAAGCTATGAATATTCAGACTTCACAAAACTGGAATTCGACTCTTACATAATACAACAAGAAGACCTACACACAAATATATTCCGCCTGCTAGATACAGACAACCGGGTAGTACTACCAATAAATTCACCCATCCGAATAATTGTAACAGCAGCAGACGTATTACACTCATGAACAGTACCTAGCCTTGGCGTTAAAACAGACGCCACACCCGGACGTCTCAATCAAGTAAGATTCTCAATTAATCGCCCAGGCATTCTATATGGACAATGTTCTGAAATCTGCGGAGCAAACCACAGATTTATACCAATCACAATCGAAAGAGTATCAACAAATCAATTCATTAATTGAGTATCAAAGATAAGAGAGTCATCAGATGACTGAAAGCAAGTAATGGTCTCTTAAACCAGTATATGGTATTCTAGCAAACACCTCTGATGATGAAGGATTAGTTAACAATATAACATCAGAATGTCAAACTGAAATAATCAAATAGATATCCTTCTATCCCTCAAATAATACCAATAGAATGAACACTACTATACATTACATTCTTAATAACCTTCCTAATATTTAACATCATGAACTACTTCATACAAACCCCTCAGAAACAGTCAATAACAAGCAAATCCATCCATGCTAAAAAAATTAATTGAAAATGATAAGAAATCTATTCTCAATCTTTGATCCAACAACAGAAATCAGAAACATACCACTAAACTGGACGAGAACAGCAATAGGACTATTACTAATCCCCAGAAGAATTTGACTAATCCCATCACGAAACAGCATAATAGTAAACTTACTAATAAACAAATTACACCAAGAAATAAAAACCATCTTAAGAAAAGGAAACGAAAATAAAGGAAATTCATTCATCCTAACCTCACTATTTCTTATAATCCTAATAAACAACTTCCTAGGATTATTTCCATATATCTTCACCAGAACAAGACACCTAACACTCACCCTAACATTAGCTCTACCATTATGATTAAGATTTATATTATTTGGGTGAATCAAAAATACAAATCACATATTTGAACACCTTGTTCCACAAGGAACACCAACTATATTAATACCATTTATAGTAGTAATTGAAACAATTAGAAATATAATCCGACCAGGAACACTGGCAGTACGCCTAACCGCAAACATAATCGCAGGACACTTATTACTAACCCTACTAGGAAATAATGGCCCATCAATAAGACACACCATATTAATTATATTAATTATTGCACAAATCCTCCTCCTAATCCTAGAAGGAGCTGTAGCAATTATTCAATCATACGTATTTGCAATCCTAAGAACACTATACTCTAGAGAAGTCAATTAATGTCAATACACGAAAACCACTCATTCCACATAGTAAACAAAAGACCATGACCACTCACAGGAGCTATTGGAGCCATAACTATACTAATAGGACTAATTAAATGATTCCACCAATATGACGATACATTATTAGGCATTGGAGCAATCATCACTATACTAACAATAATTCAATGATGACGGGATATTACTCGAGAAGGAACATATCAAGGGATACACACGAAAACAGTAACAACAGGACTACGATGAGGGATAATTCTATTTATTGTATCAGAAGTTTTATTCTTCGTATCATTCTTCTGAGCATTCTTCCACTCCAGCCTATCGCCTACAATCGAACTAGGGTCAACCTGACCACCAATAGGAATTCAACCATTTAACCCCCTACAAGTACCTCTCTTAAATACAGCAATTCTTCTAGCCTCAGGAGTTACTGTAACATGAGCACATCATAGACTACTAGAAAACAACGCCACACAAGCAACTCAAGGACTATTTCTCACAGTTCTACTAGGGTTATACTTCACAGCACTACAAGCATACGAATACATAGAAGCACCATTCACAATCGCAGACTCAGTATACGGAACAACATTCTTCGTAGCAACAGGATTCCATGGACTACACGTAATCATCGGAACAACATTCCTAATTACATGCTTGCTCCGACAAACAACCCTACACTTCTCGTCAAACCATCATTTCGGATTCGAAGCAGCAGCTTGATACTGACACTTCGTAGACGTAGTCTGATTATTCCTATACATTTCAATCTACTGATGAGGAAGATAAAATAAACTTATCTAATACAAGAATAGTATACTTGACTTCCAATCAAGAAATTTGTGAAAACAAGATAAGTAATATTAATAATTACCACAGCAGCAACATTATCCCTCCTATTATCAGCAGCCATTATAATTTTAACAACCCTAATTTCAAAGAAAATAAATGAAGATCGAGAAAAGAGATCACCATTCGAATGCGGATTTGACCCTAAAAGCTCCGCACGTCTACCATTCTCATCACGATTCTTCCTAATTGCAGTAATCTTCATAATCTTTGATGTAGAAATCGCAATACTATTACCAATACCAATTACCATAACTACATCCAACATCAAATCATGAATATTAATCAGAACCATCTTTCTCTTAATCCTAATTATCGGACTCTATCATGAATGAAATCAAGGATCCTTAGAATGAAGAAACTAGTGGGACTATAGTTAACAATAACATTTGAGTTGCATTCAAAAAGTACTATCCAATAGTTAGCCTCATCAACATAAGTGAGAAGCAAACATCTTGCAATCAGTTTCGACCTGATCTTAGATAAAATTTATCCTCACTTTAATTAACTGAAACCAAAAAGAGGTATATTATTGTTAATAATAAAATTGAATAAATATTCCAGTTAAGGAAGTGGAAGTAAAAGTGAATGCTGCTAACTTATCACTATAGCGGTTAAAATCCGTTTACACTTCTATTTATATAGTTTAGAAAAACATTACATTTTCACTGTAAAGACAAAGAAAACTTTTATAAATACTTAAAGGTATAAATACCTCATTGACATCTTCAGTGTCACGCTCTAAATAAGCTATTCAAGTAATAAATAAGAATAAATAACAAAATAACAACTCACATAACAAAAAATCCTAAAAATACCTTTAATCTATTATATTGAAATCACTGATTAACTTTACTAAAACTAAAAAGAATTCAATATATCCCCTGACCACCAAAATATTCTATCCACCCAAAATCAAAAACCTTAGTAGCCCTATAACCAACTACTAAAGGAGCAAAAGAAACCCCATACGTAGAAAAAAATGGTATAAATCACATAGAACCAGAAAATGAAGAAATAGTATAAAAACTCATCGAAAATAAATCATCACTAAAAGAAAACCTAGCCATCCCATAACCAATTCAACCCCCTAAAAACAAAACAACCAAAGTAAGAAACCTTAAATAATAAGGCAAACAAATCATTGAAGGAGTAGGACAAATCAACCATATAAGAACACCACCACCAAAAACAGATAAAACCAATAAACCGACCATACCAAACATTATATTATAATTAACTTCAACAAACGAGTAAGAAGGGGAAAAATTAAAATCACCACACATAGTAAAATAAAACAAACGAAAAGAATAACAAACAGTCAAACCAGTAGACAAAAACAATAATAAAAATCCAAATATATTAACATAACTCATAGAAAATATCTCCAAAATAAAATCCCTAGAATAAAAACCAGCCAAAAAGGGCATACCACAAAGAGCAAAATTAGAAACCATCAAACAAGAAGAAGTAAAAGGCATATAAATAGACATGCCACCTATAAAACGAATATCTTGCGAATCTCCCATAGAATGGATAACACCACCAGCACACATGAATAACAAAGCCTTAAACAAAGCATGAGTCAACAAATGAAAAAAAGCTAAACTAGAAAGACCAACAGAAATAGTCATAATCATAAGACCCAATTGTCTCAAAGTAGACAAAGCAATAATTTTCTTCAAATCATACTCAAAATTAGCTCCAAGACCTGCCATAAACATAGTCAACCCAGAAACCAATAACAAAAATATATTCAAGCAATAACCAAAAGAAGGGCTAAACCGAATCAACAAGTAAACCCCTGCAGTAACTAAAGTAGAAGAATGAACCAAAGCAGAGACAGGGGTAGGAGCAGCCATTGCAGCAGGCAACCAAGAAGAAAAAGGAATCTGAGCACTCCTAGTTATAGCAGCCAAAACAACGAGAAAAGAAATCAACTCCATCTCCATGGAACCTGCCAAAAAATCCAAATAATAAATAAATCTTCAACTACCAAAATTAATTATTCAAGCAATAACCATCAACAAAGCAACATCACCAATACGATTAGATAAAACAGTCAACATCCCAGCCCCGTAAGACCTTACATTCTGATAGTAAATTACCAGCAAATAAGAAACCAAACCCAAGCCATCCCACCCAAGCAAAATACTAATTACATTAGGACTAATAATTAAAAATATCATAGAAACAACAAACATCAAAACCAACAAAATAAAACGAACAATATTCAAATCCCCATGCATGTAATCATCTCTATAAAGAATAACTAAAGCAGAAATAATTAAAACAAACCCCATAAATAATAAAGAAATTCAATCAAACAAAAAGGTTATAATAACCGATCTGCCATTCAAAGTAACAATATTCCACTCAATAAAATAAACCAAATCGCTCATAAGAAAACCAAATCCCAATAAACAACAAAACCAGCCTAACAAAAACAAAAAAACAAATCTAATAAAACAAATAGACATAAACATCAATCCAAAATAAAATTATATCATCGGCACCACAAACCAATATTTTACACTTAAACTATTTAGATAAAATTATCGAATCAAATATTTAAACCCAAAAAACAGAAATATCCACCCTCAAAATAATCATATTTAACGGAAACCAATGAAGAAACAACAATAAAAATTCACGAACATAGCCTAAAGAACATGAATAAAGACCAGAATAAACAGAACCATGCTGACTATAAGAATATAAATAAAGGGTATAAGCAGCACTAAAAAAAGACAAGAAAACCAAAACAAACATGAGACACCAAGACCAAGAAACCAAACTTCTCAACAAACCAATTTCACCGAGAAGATTAAGAGAAGGAGGAGCAGCCATATTGCAAGCTCTCAACAAAAATCACCACATAGTCATTCTAGGTATCAAATTAATCAAACCCCTACTAATCAAAAGTCTTCGTCTACCAAATCGCTCATAAGAAATATTAGATAGACAAAAAAGGCCAGAAGAACACAAACCATGAGCTACTATCAAAGCAAAAGATCTACAAATCCCTCAATAACTCAAAGTCATAATACCACCAATAACTATACTCATATGAGCCACAGAAGAATAAGCAATCAATGACTTTAAATCAGTCTGTCGTATACAAAACAAACTAACAAATAAACCACCAACCAATCTCAAAGCAACTCAAAAAACACCATATACAAACCCAAACTTAAACAATACAGGAAACACTCGAAGAAGGCCGTACCCTCCCAACTTCAATAAAACACCTGCCAAAATTATAGAACCAGAAACAGGAGCCTCAACATGAGCCCTAGGTAATCACAAATGAACCATAAATATGGGCATCCTAACCAAAAAAGCAAAAATTATACAAACATAAAACAACACACCAACTAAAGAATCACCCCCAAATAACAAACAAAAACATAAAGAACCTAAAGAATTATAAACAAATAAAATACCAACCAATAAAGGGAGAGAGGCTAACAAAGTATAAAACAATAAATAAATACCAGCTTGAACACGCTCAGGTTGATAACCCCACCCCAAAATTAAAAACAACGTAGGAATTAATCTACTCTCAAAAAATACATAAAAAGAAAGCAACCCAACACTACTAAAAGTACAATACAACATAATCATAAGAAAAATAACAACAAAAACAAAAAATCCTGAAAAATAACCAGAACGAAAAATAGACCCTCTAGCCAAAATCATAAGAACACAAATCCATAAACTAAGAAGAATCAAACCATAAGAAATCAAATCACACCCAAAAAAATAGCCCAAATTACCTCAACAAAAAAAATAAGGAAGAAAAAATATATAAACAAAAGAAACAAAAAACAACAAAGAACATACTAATCACCAAAATCTAGGAATAAAACATAAAGGGATCATAAACAACAAAAAACAAAGAAACCTTAACATTGAAGAACTCTATAAGATTGAAAATAATCATTCCCATGACTACGAATCATAGAAACTAAAATAGATAAACCCAAAGAACCCTCACAAACAGAAAAAACTAAAAAATAAACAACAAAAAATAAACTATAATTAAAACTACATAAATAAAAATAAATAGAAAAATAAAGAACAAGAACAACAAACTCCAATCTCAACAAAGTAATCAATAAATGCTTACGACTAGAAGAAAAAGCTCACACACCACAAAAATAAGCTACAAAAAAATAAAATCACATCGACATTAAGTTTTAATAATTTAACAAAAATATTGGTCTTGTAAACCAAAAATAAGGAAACCCTTTTAAAACTTCAGAGGAAAGGTAAACAAACCATTTCACTAGTCCCCAAAACTAACATTTTATATAAAATATCCCCTGATATAACAAAACTACTCCTATCAACAAGAATAATAACAAGAATTATATTTACCCAAATAAAACACCCACTAGCCATAGGAATAATACTACTAATACAAACAACAATAGTATGCATTATTAGAGGAACAATATACAGAAGATTCTGATTTTCATACATTCTATTCATAATCATAATCGGAGGAATGTTAGTACTATTCATATACATAACAAGACTAGCATCAAACGAAATATTCTCACCATCAAATAAAATACTATTAACCCTATTAATACTAATACCCGCCATAACATATATAATACCTACACCAACTAACAACAAAGAAATATGTACACACAACACAATAATAGAAAACGAAATCCTAAATACAACAACAGTTATATACAATCAAACAATAGGAACCATGACAACACTACTAGTACTATATATACTAATAACACTAATCGTAGTAGTTAACATCATTAACGTATCAAAAGGACCATTACGACACATAAAATAATGAATAAACCCATACGAAACAAACACCCTCTATTCAAAATAGCAAATGACGCATTAGTAGACCTGCCAACACCATCAACAATCAGAAGATGATGAAACTTTGGATCTCTACTAGGAATCTGCCTTGTAGCACAAATCGCAACTGGGTTATTCCTAGCAATACATTACTGCCCCAATACAGACACCGCTTTTGACAGAGTAAGACACATTTGTCGAGACGTAAACTATGGATGATTACTACGAACATTACATGCAAACGGAGGATCCATATTCTTTGTATGTATTTACATACATACTGGACGAAACATATATTATGGATCCTACAACTTTACACACACATGATTCGTAGGAGTAGCAATCCTATTCCTAACTATAGCAACAGCATTTATAGGATACGTACTACCATGAGGTCAAATATCATTCTGAGGAGCAACTGTAATCACAAACTTATTATCAGCAATCCCATACGTAGGTAACGAAATCGTACAGTGAGTATGAGGAGGCTTCGCAGTAGACAACGCAACCCTAACACGATTCTTTGCCCTCCACTTCCTAATACCTTTTGTAATCACAGGAATAGTAATAATCCACTTATTATTCTTACACCAAACAGGATCAAACAACCCACTAGGATTAAACAAAAACACCGACAAAATTCCATTCCACCCATACTTCACAGTAAAGGACATCCTAGGATTTGTAATTATAATCATAATACTAACAGTATTAACCCTAAAGGAACCATATATACTAAGAGATCCAGACAACTTTACACCAGCCAATCCATTAGTAACCCCAGTACATATTCAGCCAGAATGATACTTCCTATTCGCATACGCAATTCTACGATCAATCCCTAACAAATTAGGAGGCGTAATTGCACTTGCAATATCAATTGCAATCCTATTCATCATACCAACAAATAAATCAAAATTCCGAGGAACACAATTTTACCCAATCAACCAAGTAATATTCTGAATCATAACAAACACAGTAATCCTATTAACATGAATCGGAGCTCGACCAGTAGAAGAACCATACATCCTAACAGGACAAATCCTAACAACTATATACTTCCTATACTACATAATAAACCCAATAACAACAAAACTATGAGACAAAATAACAAATTAGTTAACAAGCTACAGAATAAGCCTAATGTCTTGAAAACATTAAGAAAGAAGTTTAAGTCTTCTATTAACTTAACATACCTAAATTAATACACTACAATAAAGAGAAAATAAAACACCTAACTCCAACAAAAAACAAAAGATAATTCAACGAAAGAGGTAAAAAACTTTTTCAAGCCAAATACATCAGCCTATCATAACGAAAACGAGGTAAAGTACCACGAACCCAAACAAAAAAGAAAGAAATAAAAACAACCTTGATATAAAAAAGGAAAGAATAAAGATCACTACCCAAAAAAATAATACAAAACAAAAATCTCATAAAAATAATACTAGCATACTCAGCCAAAAAAATCAACGAAAACCCACCACCACCATACTCAACATTAAACCCAGAAACTAACTCAGACTCACCTTCAGCAAAATCAAAAGGAGTACGATTAGTTTCAGCCAAACAAGAAATAAACCAAACAAAAGACAAAGGAAGAGAAATAAAAATTAATCACAAATAAACCTGAAAAACATAAAAATAGGACAAATCATATCTACAAACCAAAATAACAAAAGAAAGCAAAATAAAAGCTAATCTAACTTCGTAGGAAATAGTTTGAGCCAAAGCACGAAGACCCCCCAACAAAGAATAACTAGAATTAGAAGACCAACCAGCAATCATAACAGTATAAACCCCCAATCTAGTACAAGCCAAAAAAAACAACAAACCCAACTCAAAAGAAATAAAACCACTTAAATAAGGAACCAACACCCAAACCAACAAAGAAAGGAAAAACCCAAAAACAGGAGAAAAATAATAAATTAAATAATTAGAAACCAAAGGAAAATATTGTTCCCTAGTAAATAATTTAATAGCATCTCTAAATGGTTGAAAAATACCAACAAATCCCACCTTATTAGGACCCTTACGAATATGAATATAACCTAAAACCCTACGCTCCAACAACGTAAGAAAAGCCACACCAACTATAACAAACACCATCAACAATAAAAAAACTACACCAAGAAATAAAAACTCCATCTACTACCTGTAAATAAAACTTACATTAATAGATTCTAAATCTAGCGCACTTATCTGCCAAAATAGTAAACACATTATTAACAATCACAAACAACAAAATTATTCCAAATATCCGGTCCTCTCGTACTAAGATATAATAACACTATTATAGATAGAAACCAACCTGGCTCACGCCGGTCTGAACTCAGATCATGTAAGATTTTAAAGGTCGAACAGACCTAATCATCCTCAGCTCCTACACCGAAAATTCACCTTAATCCAACATCGAGGTCGCAATCCTTCCCGCCAATAAGAACTCTCAGGGAAGATAACGCTGTTATCCCTAAGGTAATTTAATCTTATAATCAAAATAAATGGATCAAAACAAATACACATAAATATAAATAAACAAAGAGGAGTTACACAAATTCCTCCCATCACCCCAACAAAACATTCAACTTACTTAACCAAACAAACTAACAACAATAAAAATAAACACTAAATGTAAAACTCTATAGGGTCTTCTCGTCCCATAAAAACATCTAAGAATTTTAACTCAAAAACCAAATTCAACTAAATTTATCCAAACAACTTTAAGACAGCACATACCTCGTCAAACCATTCATACCAGATCACAATTAAAGAACTAATGATTATGCTACCTTTGCACGGTCAAAATACCGCGGCCCTTCA